TCCTGAAAACATCCCAAATATAAGACATAAGGTTCCTATATCTTTATGGCTAGTGGAAGATATTCAGCGAGTAATATAGTCGTTCATAATTTAGTACGCAAGCGTCATTGTCTTCCAAATAATAAGGTCTTTTGTCAGTCAGTCAGAGGGGAGACAGGTTTGGGGTTAGGCGGCCATAGTGTTGGATTCCCCCCTGTTGGCTTGTGCGCAAGCGCTATTTATTATAGTAAATTAAAGGTAGTTCATTATAAGTATGATGAGTCGGTGGTGAGTTAAAAACTCATTCTAATGTTGGTGAAGTGTTGTAATTTTCATTAGATCATGAAACGAATTTTTCTTCTCTGACAAAAGCGTCGTAAATGATAAATATAAATCAGATTACTCCAATTATACTTATTACTGATCCTAACGAGCTTATTGTATTTCAAGTAGAAAAATTATCTGGGTAATCTGAATATCTACGTGGCATTCCAGCTAATCCTAAGAAATGTTGAGGGAAAAATGTTAAATTTACTCCTATAAAGGTTATTCAAAAGTGAATTTTTCCATAAATTTCATTATAACAGTAACCTGTCATTTTACCGAATCAAAAATAAAATCCTGCAAATATTCCAAATACGGCTCCTAGTGATAATACGTAGTGAAAATGTCCTACTACGTAATATGTATCATGTAAAAGAATCCCTAAAGAACTATTGGCTAATACTATTCCTGTTAATCCTCCAAATGTGAATAAGAATATAAATCCCCATGCCCAAATCATTGGAGTAGTAAGTTGAATTTTTCCTCCATACATTGTGGCTAATCAACTAAATATTTTTATTCCTGTTGGTACTGCTATTATCATTGTTGATGCTGTGAAATATGCTCTAGTATCTACATCCATTCCTACAGTAAACATATGATGAGCTCATACTATAAAACCTAAGAATGCTATAGCCATTATAGCGTAAACCATTCCTAAATAACCAAATATTTGTCCTTTTGAGGAAAATACTGGTATTATTTGTGACATTATTCCAAAAGCTGGGATTATCAATATATAAACTTCTGGGTGACCAAAAAATCAAAATAAATGTTGATATAATATTGGGTCTCCTCCTCCAGCTGGGTCAAAGAAAGTTGTATTAAAATTACGGTCAGTTAATAACATTGTTATTGCCCCTGCTAATACTGGTAAAGATAATAATAATAATATGGCAGTAATTAATATTGCTCATACAAATAATGGTAGTTTATCCATAGTTAAACCTGGAGCTCTCATATTAAATATGGTAGTTATAAAATTTATAGCCCCCATTATTGAAGATGCACCTGCACAGTGTAAACTGAAAATTGCCATATCAACTGATCCTCCTGAATGCATTTGTGGACCTGATAATGGTGGGTAAACAGTTCAACCTGTTCCTGCTCCTTGTTCAATTAAGGATGATCCTAATAATAATAGTAATGCAGGTGGTAATAGTCAAAAGCTTAAGTTATTTAATCTTGGAAATGCCATATCAGGTGCTCCTATGTATAATGGTACAAATCAATTTCCATAGCCTCCCATAAGTACTGGCATTACTAAAAAGAATATCATTACAAGAGCATGTGCTGTAACTAGTACATTATATAAATGATCATCACCAAACATTGCTCCAGGAGAAGCTAATTCAAGTCTTACCAACATACTTAGTGATGTACCTATCATTCCTGAAAACATCCCAAATATAAGATATAAGGTTCCTATATCTTTATGGTTAGTTGAAAATATTCAACGAGTAATATAGTTGTTCATAATTTAGTACGCAAGCGTTATTGTTTTCCAAATAATAATTTATTTTCTAATAGACCTATTAATGGTATAAATAATAAAAAATAACTAAAATAAATTGTACTTGATATTTGCCCCAAAAATATAAAAGGTTCTTCTACTGGTTTTGAGCCTATCCAAGTTAAAAAAATAAAATTAGACATAAATACTCAGTATAATAATTTTCCTATTGGTCTAAAATTTAAACCTTTTAATTTACTAGTGTGTATGAAAGGTATTATTAATAGTACTAGAATACTACATACTAATGCTACAACTCCGCCTAGTTTATTAGGTATTGCTCTTAATATAGCATAAGCGAATAGAAAATATCATTCAGGCATAATATGTACAGGTGTAACTAATGGGTTAGCACTTATAAAGTTTTCTGGGTCACCTAGTAAATTAGGTGTATAAAATATTAAAATAGTTAAAAGGATTCCTAATAGAATAAATCCATAAGCATCTTTAGTAGTAAAATAGATATGAAATGGAATTTTATCCGAATTTGAATTTAATCCTGTTGGACTATTGGATTGATGATTATGTAATAAAACTATATGAATTATCATTATTCCTACTATAATAAATGGGAATAAATAGTGTAAACTAAAAAACCTATTTAGTGTTGAATTACTTACACTAAATCCTCCCCATATTCATTGTACTATATCATTTCCTATATAAGGTATAGCGGAAACAAAATTAGTTATTACAGTAGCACCTCAAAATGACATTTGTCCTCAAGGTAAAACATACCCTATAAAAGCTGTTATCATCATTACTCCAAACAATGCTACACCTGAATATCATAGACTAGTTTTTAAATAACTTCCATAATACAATCCTCTAGCTATATGAATATAAACACACAAAAAGAATATTGATGCTCCGTTAGCGTGTAAATATTTTAATAAAAATCCATAATTAACATCCCTAGAAATATGTGCTATTGAAGAAAATGCTAAAGAGGCATCAGAACAATAGTGCATTGCTAAAAATATACCTGTTAAAATTTGTATAACTAAACAAAATCCTAATAATGATCCAAAATTTCAAAAGTAACTTATACTACTTGGTGAAGGAAGATCTATTAGAGTAGAGTTAAAAGGGGAAAAAATTGGATGTTCTTTTCTTATTCTCATAATTAAGAGAGTCTTTTAAAGACTAATGTTAACAAATGAACTTGTTAATAAAAATTTAAATACAAAATTTGGAAAAATTCCTAATATTAAAGTTAATAGTATTAATGGTAAAAATCCTTGAAATTCTGTTTGTATTAATTCTCTGGAAAATATTATATACTTAGAAAATGCTCCAAAATATACTCTATTGTAAAAATATAGAGCATATACTGTTGCTAATAATGTCCCTACGCAAGAAATTAAACCTGCTATAAAAGAATAATTAAATGCAGCTAATATGGAAAAAAATTCTGCAATAAAATTAAAAGTTAAGGGAAACCCTATATTAGCTAAGATTAAAATTAATGTTATTGTAGAAAATATTGGCATTGTTATTGTTAAAACCCCTAAATATTTTATTGTCCTTGAATGGTGTCTAACATATAATACAGCTGAACACATGAATAAGCCAGAACTTACTAATCCATGTGCTATCATCATTATTAATGCTGCTATCAACCCTTCATAGGAATGTGTAAATATTGCTAAAGTAACTAACCCCATATGGGATACTGAAGAATAAGCTATAAGTCTTTTAATATCTGTTTGTCTACAAGTAGTAAAGCTAGCATAAATTATTGCTATTAAACTCATAATTATAATAACAGGACTAAAATATTCACTAGCTATTGGAAATAAAGTGTAAGAAAATCTCATAAAACCATAACCTCCTAATTTTAATAAAATCCCAGCTAATAATACTGAACCTGCTACTGGGGCTTCAACGTGAGCTTGAGGTAATCATATATGAACTGGTATCATCGGTATTTTTACTGATAAACTTGCAAAAAATCCTAAGAATAGTCAAAATTGTAGGTGAGAAGGAATTTCTATTATTAATAAATTTTGGTAATTAGTAGTACCTAATATAGAATAAATCTTAAAAATACTAATTAACATTAATAAACTACCAATTAAAGTATAGAAGAAAAAGTAGAAAGCTGCTTTAACTTTTTCTTCTCTAGACCCCCAAATTCCTATTATTAAGAACATTGGAATTAATATTGCTTCAAATAAAATATAAAATCCTAATATATCTAGTATAGTAAATACACCAATTAGTAATAATATTATAGTATATAAACAAAGCAAAAATTCTTTTTTTAAATGTTTTATAGACTCTCAACTCATTATTATGCAAATTGGAATTAGTAATATACTTAACCCAATAAAAAATAAAGATATACCATCTATTGAAAATATTAAATAACCTCAATTTAATACAGAATCTAAATTACTAAATCAATTTAATATTAGACTAAATTGAAATTCTTTATTTTCGTTAAACATTACTAATATTATAGAAAAATATATTATTAATATAATTGACCAAAATAATGAGGTATTTTTTAATTTATCTTCATTCAACCTTGGTATTAATATTATATTAATAATTGCTAATATAGGAATAATAAATAATAACTTTAAAAACATAATTTAGGTGGTAATGCATTTAATGCTCAAATCATAGAATTAATAATTATTACTAATCCTAAGCTTAATGGTAAATAAGTTTTTCATAATAAATGCATAAGTTGATCATATCTTAATCTTGGAAAAGATGTTCTTACTCAAATAAATAAAAATATTATACTTGAAGATTTAAAGAAAAAAAAAATATCTAGGTTAAGTAAAGGCATAGATCACCCCCCCAAAAATATTAGGGTAAATAGAAAACTCATAAAAATTATATGAGAATATTCCGCTAAAAAGAATAATGCAAAGGACATTGATGAATATTCTACATTAAATCCTGACACTAATTCAGATTCTCCTTCTGTTAAATCAAATGGGGCTCTATTAGTCTCTGCTAAACAAGAAATGAAAAACATTATTCCTGCTGGTAAAAGGGGAAAAATAAATCATATAGTCTGTTCTTGGGCTTGAATAATTTTTATTAAATTAAAACTACCTACGCATAATATTACTGAAATTATTATTAATCCTATTGAAACTTCATAACTAATCATTTGAGCTGCTGCTCTTAAAGCACCTAAAAATGCATATTTAGAATTACTTGATCAACCTGACATTAAAATAGCATAAACTCCTACAGATGATAATGCAAATATTAATAATATTCCTAAGCTTATGTCACTCATTACAGAAGAATAACTTAAAGGCATTAAACCTCAAACTATTAATGCCAAAGTTAGGGCTAATATAGGAGCAAAAAAATATAAAAATATACTTACATGGCTTGGTATGATCATTTCTTTTGCAAATAATTTTACCCCGTCAGCTAAAGGTTGTAATAATCCATAAAAACCTACTATATTAGGTCCCTTTCTAGCTTGGGTGTACCCAATTACCTTTCTTTCTGCTAGAGTTAAATAAGCTACAGATATTAATACAGGAATAATAATAATTAAAAACTTAATAATTTCAATAATTAAATTTATTATAATTTGCATTAACCTTTTAATAAGTTTAAATATCTTATAGATATTGATCCCTTTAATTTATAAAAAGATATCATTATAGATAATCCTATTGCAGATTCTACAGCTGCTACAGTTATTATATAAATAGACATTATTTGTCCAATTATTGTATTTAAAATTAATGAATGCAATAAAAAATTTATGGAAACTGATAACAACATTATTTCAATACATATTAAAATTAATATTATATTTGACCTATTTAATATAATTCCTATAATACTTAATATAAACATTATTAAAGGTAAAAAATTTATGTTAAACACCATTACTCTCATTCTAAACCTCCTTTAATTCATTCATATATTAATCCTATTATTAAAATAATTAAAAATAGAGCTATAATAATATGACCATTAATAGTAATTAAATTAGAACCTACTGATCAAGGGAAAAGATATGATATTTCTAAATCAAATACTAAAAATAAAATTGCTATTAAAAAAAACCTTATAGAAAAAGGTTCCCCTGGATTATGAAAAGGATCAAATCCACATTCATAAACAGATACTTTTTCTTTATCCGGAGATTTTTCTCCTAGTAAAAATGAAGCTATAGATATTACTCCTGATAATATTACACTTATTATCAAAATTATAAATATGGTTATAAATTCTAAATTCATGAATTATTTCTTTGATGTTGTGAACTTAGATTTTGTTTTCTTGTTATATAACTAAATTCTAAAGTTAAAACTATAGCTCCTATCATTGCTATTAATAATAATAAACTTATTATAAAAAGACCATAAGCATAGTCAGTGTATAAACCTTGAGCTAAAGAACTAATATGACTAAGAGATTCAGTGTCTATTACTTTTGTACTTTCAAATAAAGAAGAAAAATTATCACTATATTTAAATAACCATCAAGATTCTAATAATAAATTTACACCAATTAAAAATAATATTGGTAATATATTGTAAATAGAAGTTATTTTTTTTAATTGGACTATATCTAACATCATTATAACAAATAAAAAAAGTATAGTTATAGCCCCAACATAAATTATTATTATCATTAATGCTAAAAACTCAAATTTCATAGATATCAATAATCCTGAACTATAAATAAAAACTAAAACTAATCAAAAAACTGAATGAATAGGGTTAGAAGAAGTTATAGTCATTATTACTGATCCTATTAATAATAAGGAAAATAAAATAAATAATTGTTCCATGTAGAAAAATCTACAGGGAGAAGTTCCCTTCCCCCCACTATGTTACGACTTGCTCTATCTTTAATTTTATAATAAAAATTATTGATAAAGGCGACGGGCAATTTGTACTCATATTTGAACTGGTTCACTGAAGCATTATTTCTTCAATTACTATTAAATTCTCTTTCTAATTAAAACTTCTTTAATTTTTCACTTTTAAATTTATATTAATTTAAGAATTGTAATACATAATATCCCTATTCATAAAGGCCATAATATCTGACTTTATCCTTTTTAGGATTAAATTTAAATTATAAATTTAAATTGACGACGACCATGCAGCACTTGAATTTCAAGAATAGGTAAGGTTTTTCGCGGATTATCGAATTAAATTACATATTCCTCTAATTAGAAAATAAACAGCCAAAATTTTTGATTTTCACTTTTAAAAGTGTACTGTTCAGATAGAATAATTCTTTATTTACAAAAAGGTTTACTAGGGTATCTAATCCTATTTAATTTCCTTTTTTTCATGTTTCAAAATATTTTGTGTATTAATTTCTTTTTTAAATTTAAGATTTTTGTTTATTTAACCAATTCAAAAATTTTAAAAACACATTCTAATTATTTCTACACATATTTTAACCTATTTTATTATAAAGATTTGCCTCTTAAGTTTAACCGCGTCTGCTGGCACTTAATTAGACAAGACTTAGGAAATTAACCATATCTAATTTACATTAATTGTATAGTATTATTTACTGCTGTCATAGATTTTTCTTTGTTTCATTAAAAACGTGGCTTTTATGCTTTACGTCTTAGGTTAATTAAAATTTTATTTTAATTAACCTGATATAAATTGATATTTTTCAGTATTAACTCACTTATAAGCTTACACAAACATGTATAAATAAATCTCCAATCTTTATTTCTCCAAAATCAAAAGAATTAGGATAACCTAAAATTTAAATATAAAACAAGAAACAAACAATATAAAAATTAAAGTATAAATTGATATTTTACCTAAATGAATATAACTTAGATTATTTGAGCTTTTACTAATATAATTAACTGTTTTAGTAGGACCTAGAAATTCTAATAGTTGATTATCTAAAATTTTGTAAGTAATATTAAATCCAAATTTTAATATTGGTTTAGAAATATAATAGTTAATAAAAGAGTCAAAATATCATGCACCATTAGTAAAGCTATAGATTTTAAAAATATAATTATTTAATCCTATTTTTCATCAAGATATTAAATAAACTCCTAATAGTATTGATAAAATTGACCCTAATAAACTTAATATTAAAGGTAAAAATTTATTAAAATTCATTATCATTAAAGGTAGTTCGTCTTTTAATATAGTAAATTGTAAAATATAGCCACCTATTATACTTAATATTAATAATATAAGTAATGGTAAAGTTAAATTTCAATACCCTTCATGAGAATATTGAAATGATTTAATTGATCCTTGAACTTTATTAATAAAAGAAAAATATATTAACCTAAAAGAATAAAAAGCTGTAATAGATGCTGCTATCAACCCTAATCATAATGCAAACGAAAGATAATGTTCTGCATATATTAATTCTAAAATTAAATCTTTAGAATAAAATCCAGTTAAAAATGGTAAACCCATCAAAGATATTGATCCTATGAATATACAAACATAAGAAAAAGGAGTTATAAATCTCATAAAACCCATTTTTCTTAAATCTTGTTCATCTTGTAATGCATGAATTATTGATCCTGCACTTAAAAATAATAATGCTTTAAAAAAACCATGATTAATTAAATGAAACAAACCAGAATTATATTGTGAAAAACCACAAATCATTATCATATAACCAAGTTGACTACATGTAGAATAAGCTATAACTTTTTTTAAATCATTTTGAGTTAAACCTATAGTAGAAGTAAAAAAAGCAGTTAAACTTCCAATTAAAACAACCAATAATAATATTAACGGGGTTTGTTCAAATATTGGAGAAAGTCTAATTATTAAAAAAACCCCAGCTGTTACCATTGTAGCAGCGTGAATTAAAGCTGAAACTGGAGTAGGACCTTCCATAGCATCTGGTAATCAAGTATGAAGACCAATTTGAGCTGATTTCCCAATTACCCCGATTAAAAATAATAATGTACATCAATTAAGTACATATTCAATAAAATATGAATAATAAGATAATGAAAATATACTATAATAATCTAAACTACCAAAATACTTTCATAATAGTATTATAGCTAGTAAAACTCCTATATCTCCTACCTTATTTACTACCATAGCTTTTATACCTGCTTTATTAGCTTGAATTCTAGTAAATCAAAAATTTATAAGCAAATAAGAACATAAGCCTACACCTTCCCATCCTATAAAAAGTTGAATTATATTACCACTAGTAACTAAAATTACCATGAAAAATGTAAAAAGAGATAAATAAGATATAAATCTAGGTAAATGAGGATCTCCATCCATATAAGAAGTGGAATATAAATGAACCAAAAAAGATACTAAAGTAATTAAAATTAACATTGAACAAACTATGTAATCAAAGTTTAAAGAAATATTATTATGTAAAAATCCTATATCAAATCAAGATCATAAGATAATACTACAATTTCCATGATTTAAAATTATTTCAAACCATATAAAAAAACTTATTAAAAATGTTAAAAATAATAATGAAGTAGATGTAATCTTTACTCCTGAATATCCTATTTTTCTACCAAAAAGGGAACAAAATATAAAACTTAGTAAAGGTAAAATTAAAACCATTAAATACATTATATAAAGTAATTAAAACTTAAATTAGAAAACATTAATAAAAAATTAGGTTGAACTATTATAAAAATAGATATATATATTAAAAACCCTAAAAAATAACTTTGTGTAATATTACAATTATATTTAGAATTAATTATACTATTTCAAAGAAAATAACTTCCTTTTTTTTGAAAATATATAATTTTTACTATTCTTAAATAGTAACCAGCCCCAATTGCTGAAAATATAATTCCTATAACTGATATTATAATAAAATTAAAATTTATCATACTAGATAAAATAAATCATTTACTTATAAATCCAGAAAGAGGTGGAATTCCTGCTATAGATAATAAAACAATTAATCAAGAAAAAGCTAAAGTTTTATTATATTGATTTAAACTACTTAATTCAATAATATAATTATTTATACTAAAATTTTCATATTTAGTCAATAAAAAAATTATTAAAATAGAACTTATATATATAATTAAGTATAAAAAACTTGCTTCATACCCTAATTTATTTACAATACTCAATCCTAATAGTATAAAACCCATATGACTAATACCACTATAAGCTAATAATCTTTTAATTTTAGTTTGATTTAAAGCTCCTAATGTTCCTACAATTATTGATAATATAGAACTAAATGTAATAAAATCTGAAAATATATTAATTTGGCATAAGATATATAATACACTTATTTTAGGTATAGTAGAAATAATTGATAAAGTCCCTCAAGAAGATCCTTCATATATATCCGCAATTCAAAAATGTAATGGGAATATTGCTAATTTAAAAAATAAAGATAAAATAATTAAAATAATCCCTATTTTAATTGTGTAACATTCAAAATTACTTAGAATTGATAAATCTTCTATACTCATACTTAAATTAGAAGAAAATATAAAAGATAACCCTAATAAAAATAATCCTGAAGATAAAGCTCCTAAAATAAAATATTTTAGGCTTGCCTCTGAACCTTTTATAGAACTTTTATTTTTAGATATTAATATAAAAACAGAAAAAGTTTGTAACTCTAATAATAAATATACTAATATTAAGTGATTACTAAAAATTAACATTATAGCCGCAAATAAAATCATTAGATTTAATAAAATTATTTCAAACCTTTTATCTTTAATTATTGATATTATTATTAAAAAAACTGTTAATAATAAAAATAATATAGATAACCTTCAAAAATCTAAAGATAAAAAGTTTAAATGTCAAGAATATAAATTAACAGAAAAAAAATATAGTAGAAATAAAAATATAGTAAAAATAAAATAATTTTTTTTCATAGAATTATTTAATTCAAGAAATAAAATAATAAAAAATAATATATACAAAAATAAATTTAAAGTTAAATAATTCATATTACAAAGAAAAGAATCGAACTTTTATACTTAGGATATGAGCCTAATAACTTACCATTAGTTTACTTTGTAATGCCTTACGGCTAATTAACAACCTCATCAATAAATACAAACATATAAAAATAGCCAGACCACATCTACAAAATGTCAGTATCAAGATGCTGCTTCAAAACCAAAATGGTGTGATCTAGTAAAATGGTGGTTTTTTAATCTTATTAGACAAACAAATAAAAATATAGTACCTATTATTACATGTAAACCATGAAATCCTGTAGCTACAAAGAAAGTTGACCCGTAAACAGAATCAGCTATGCAAAAAGGAGCTTCAACATATTCAAAAGCTTGTAAAGATGTAAATATAATCCCTAATAAAACTGTAAAAGTTAAACTAGTTATTGCTTCATTTTTATTACCATTTACAATACTATGGTGACATCAAGTAACAGTTGCTCCAGAACTTAATAAAATAGCTGTATTTAATAATGGAACTGAAAATGGATTTAAAGGATCAATACCAACTGGGGGTCACATAACCCCTAATTCTACAGAAGGGGACAAACTACTATGAAAAAAAGCTCAAAAAAAACTAAAAAAATAAAAAACTTCAGATAATATAAATAACAAAAAACCAATTTTTAAACCAGTAACTGCTGATTTAGTGTGAAATCCTTGAAATGTGGCCTCTCTAATTACATCCTTAAATCAAGCAATCATACATAATAAAACTATTAAAAATCCTAATAATAATAAAGTTAGTTGACTATATTGAAAATAAATAACAGCACCTAAAGTGGTTAAAAAAACCCCGCAAGACAAAACATAAGGTCAAGGACTAGGATCTACTATATGGTAAGGGTGATAAATTTTAGACATTTTAATGTAAAGCAATACTATCTCTTAAATATATCATAGAAAGTAAAGTAAAAACATAAGCTTGTATTACCAAAACTCCAATTTCTAATATTGTCATAAAAATTATTATTAATATTGGGAATAAATTAGCTATGCTATAAGAATAAAAAAGTAGTTTACAACCAAAGTCAGCTAAAATAGCTAACAATATATGACCTGCAGTTAAATTAGCAGCTAAACGCATTCCTAATGCTACTGGTCTAGAAATATTACTAGCTATTTCTATTATCACTAATAAAGGAGCTAATCCTAAAGGGGCTCCAGTAGGCATGAACATACTAAAAAAAGAGCTTTTAAAGTTTTTAAAACCTAATATTATTACCCCTACTCAAACACTTAAAGCCATACCAAAAGTTAAACTTATATGTGTTGTAGAAGGAAAAGTGTATAAAAAGAAACCTAGAAGATTAATTCCTAAAATAAACATAAAAAGAGAAGTAAGAGGTAATATATAAAATTCAGATTTATCTCCTAAATTTTCCTTAACTACTGTAGTTCAATGATCAATTATAATTTCAATTAAACTTTGAATTCTACTAGGTATTATATAATAGTTTGAATTTATTACCATATAAAGCACTAAAACTAATAATAGTATTAATAAAGAATCAGTTATGTAGGCTGTTAAAATTTTAGTTACTATAAAGTGATCAAAATAAGAAGTCATTATAATTTTAAAATCCTTTTTATAAAAATACTATTATCTAGTTTATTCAACTCAATATTTAATTCTTCATAGTCTAATGAACGTAACTTTTGATTATATCAGAATCTTACTAATAATATAGAAACATAATGCAAAAAAATATAAAAACAAATTACCAAACCAATTAAATGGGAAAAGGATATTGATATATCAAGTTGAGACATTACAGGGAACGCTGGATTTGAACCAGCACTAATAATTTTGAAGACTATTTGATCTACTTAATCGAGCTCCCTAGTGAGTTAAACTCTAATATTATATTTCACTTTGTTTTGAAATAATTCAATTAACAAATTTTTCTTGTGATACACCTTCAACAACAATAGGCATAAAAGAATGATCAGAACCACAAATTTCAGAACATTGGCCATAATAAACTCCAGGTCTTTTTATTAAAAATCCAGCTTGATTTAATCTACCAGGAACTGCGTCAACTTTGACCCCTAAAGATGGTATAGCAAAACAATGAATTACATCTGCCCCAGTTATAACCACCCTTATTTCAGTATTAACAGGAATAACTAATCTATTATCTGCTTCTAATAATCTCATATCACCAACCTCTAAATCAGAAGTAGGGATCATATAAGAATCAAATTCTATACTTTCACCTTCAACATCAGAGTACTCATAAGATCAATATCATTGATGACCAATAGCTTTAACCGTTAAAGAAGGTTCAACAATTTCATCCATAGAATATAAAAGCTGTAAAGAAGGAAAAGCTATAAATAATAAAATTATAGCAGGAATCAAAGTTCAAACTATCTCAATCAAAGTTCCTTCCACTAAATATTTATAATAATGTTTATTAAATATAGAAGAAAACATTAATCAACCGATAATAACCAAAATTAACACTATTAAGAACATTAAATTATCATGAAAAAAAACTAATCTCTCCCCCATAGGACTAGCAGCATCTTGAACATCTAATTGATAAGGTTCAGGACTATCAGAATAAATTGGTAAAAATAATAAAAAATTATTCATAATATTCTATTAAAAAATATTGTAGTAAACTTTTTTTATAATAAAAGTTTAATCATACTTCTTTTAAGAAAGTAAAAAATAATAATTGAACTAATAGAAAATTTAAGAAAAGAAATTAAAATAATATAATATTTAAAATTTTAATCTTAATATAAATATATTAAAAAAAAGAACTGAAACATCTTAGTAATATAACTAATAAAAATTTGAAAGTATTGGTGAAAGAAATCAATAAATAAATAAAAATAATTGAATTTTACAATAAAAATCTTAAGTTTATCTATAAAAATAGTACTGTGAAGGAAATTATAATAACAATTATTTATAATAAATGAAAAACATTTACCTTTTGTATAATGGATTTGCAAGAATATATGTTAGCAAGCTAAAAGGCCAAAAGAAATTAAAATAGTTAACTTTACCCGAAACCAGACGATCTAATTGTGATTTTTATCTTAGTAAAAAATTAATAAATGTAAAAAAATTTTTAAAAGAATTGCAATTAGCAGCGAAAAACTAATCGAGTTTGGATATAGCTGGTTTTCTACGAAAATTATTTAAGTAATATTAAAATAATATAAAAGTCAGACAAAAAGCTATAAGGTTTTTTGTCAAAAAGGAAAAAACCTTAATCAGAAGTTAATATGTAAAATTAACAAACAATAAAAAATAGAAATTATTAAAACAATATAAAAATAGGCCTAGAATCAGCCAAATTTAAAAGATCACGTAATAGTACATTTAACAAAAGATTTTCTATTAAAATCAAACTAATAAAAAAAATTTAAACTCTGAAATAATTTAAGTAGTAGAATATTTTATAAAATATAATAAAAAACAATTTAAAAAAAATAATGCAAATATAAGTAAAAATAAAAATTCCTAAGATTTCTTATTTTAATAAATGAGTAAGGTAAAACAGACCCTCAATAAAAAAAGGGGTATATTTAAAAAATCACAAGAAAACTTAAATATTAGAAAAACTGTATTTAACTAAATCAAGAAGGAATAAAAATTGATAATAACTTTTTTTAAGGAACTCGGCAAAATAAGAATCGACTGTTTACCAAAAACATAGCCCTTGAAAAAATCAAAGGTGTAACCTGCCCAATGATTTTAAATTTCATAAGAATAATCTTTTATAATAAAATTTAAAGGACGCAGTAACCTGACTGTGGTAATGTAGCATAATCATTCGCCATTTAATTGATGGATAGTATGAATGGTTGAACGAATTCTTCACTGTCTTAAAAAGAGAAATCATGAAATTAAAATAATAGTTAAGATGCTATTTACTATTGTAAGACGAAAAGACCCTATAGAGCTTAACTACAAATTTTTTAATAAAAAGAAATTTTTAAAATTCTAAAACAAAAAGTTGGGTAGTTTAGTTGGGGCGACTATCTTCTAAAATTAACGAAGACAAGCAACATTAATAATTAATTTATTGTATAATCCATAAATTTAACAATTACAAAAGTAGGCTATAATGACCCGTTATAATCTAATAATAGAAATAACGATCAATAAATAAAAGCTACCTTAGGGATAACAGGATAATTTTGTTCTAGAGATCTTATCGAAAACAAAGTTTGTCACCTCTATGTTGAATTAAGATATCCTGATAGTGCAGAAGCTATCAAAGGTAGGTCTGTTCGACCTTTAAAATCTTACATGATTTGAGTTCATTCCGTCGCAAGACAGGAAGGTTTCTATCTACAATTAATAAAAACAAAAGAGACCTTTAGTACGAAAGGACCAAGGTTACTCGAAACATATTAAAAATGTTTTAAAAAAAGAGATGAAAGCCTCTAACATTAGAATGAGTTTTTAACTCACCACCGACTCATCATACTTATAATGAACTACCTTTAATTTACTATAATAAATAGCGCTTGCGCACTAAATTATGAACAACTATATTACTCGTTGAATATTTTCAACTAACCATAAAGATATAGGAACCTTATATCTTATATTTGGGATGTTTTCAGGAATGATAGGTACATCACTAAGTATGTTGGTAAGACTTGAATTAGCTTCTCCTGGAGCAATGTTTGGTGATGATCATTTATATAATGTACTAGTTACAGCACATGCTCTTGTAATGATATTCTTTTTAGTAATGCCAGTACTTATGGGAGGCTATGGAAATTGATTTGTACCATTATACATAGGAGCACCTGATATGGCATTTCCAAGATTAAATAACTTAAGCTTTTGACTATTACCACCTGCATTACTATTATTATTAGGATCATCCTTAATTGAACAAGGAGCAGGAACAGGTTGAACTGTTTACCCACCATTATCAGGTCCACAAATGCATTCAGGAGGATCAGTTGATATGGCAATTTTCAGTTTACACTGTGCAGGTGCATCTTCAATAATGGGGGCTATAAATTTTATAACTACCATATTTAATATGAGAGCTCCAGGTTTAACTATGGATAAACTACCATTATTTGTATGAGCAATATTAATTACTGCCATATTATTATTATTATCTTTACCAGTATTAGCAGGGGCAATAACAATGTTATTAACTGACCGTAATTTTAATACAACTTTCTTTGACCCAGCTGGAGGAGGAGACCCAATATTATATCAACATTTATTTTGATTTTTTGGTCACCCAGAAGTTTATATATTGATAATCCCAGCTTTTGGAATAATGTCACAAATAATACCAGTATTTTCCTCAAAAGGACAAATATTTGGTTATTTAGGAATGGTTTACGCTATAATGGCTATAGCATTCTTAGGTTTTATAGTATGAGCTCATCATATGTTTACTGTAGGAATGGATGTAGATACTAGAGCATATTTCACAGCATCAACAATGATAATAGCAGTACCAACAGGAATAAAAATATTTAGTTGATTAGCCACAATGTATGGAGGAAAAATTCAACTTACTACTCCAATGATTTGGGCATGGGGATTTATATTCTTATTCACATTTGGAGGATTAACAGGAATAGTATTAGCCAATAGTTCTTTAGGGATTCTTTTACATGATACATATTACGTAGTAGGACATTTTCACTACGTATTATCACTAGGAGCCGTATTTGGAATATTTGCAGGATTTTATTTTTGATTCGGTAAAATGACAGGTTACTGTTATAATGAAATTTATGGAAAAATTCACTTTTGAATAACCTTTATAGGAGTAAATTTAACATTTTTCCCTCAACATTTCTTAGGATTAGCTGGAATGCCACGTAGATATTCAGATTACCCAGATAATTTTTCTACTTGAAATACAATAAGCTCGTTAGGATCAGTAATAAGTATAATTGGAGTAATCTGATTTATATTTATCATTTACGACGCTTTTGTCAGAGAAGAAAAATTCGTTTCATGATCTAATGAAAATTACAACACTTCACCAACATTAGAATGAGTTTTTAACTCACCACCGACTCATCATACTTATAATGAACTACCTTTAATTTACTATAATAAATAGCGCTTGCGCGCAAACCAACAGGGGGGAATCCAACACTAGGGCCGCCAAACCCCAAACCTGTCTACCCTCTGACTGACTG